ATTATAATATAATTATAAAAAATAAAAAATTATAATTATAATATAATTATAATAATATTAAAATATTAATAATATATAAATATTTATAAATATAAATATATAAATAATAATAATATATATAATAATATATAAATTAATATATTAATATATAAATATAAATTATAAATATATATAAATATAAATATATAAATAATATATATATAAATAATATATAAAATATAAAATATAAATATATAAATAATAAAATAAGAAATAAATAATAAAATAAAATAATAAATTATAAATAATAAAATAATTAATATTAGTAAAATAATAATAATATAAATATAGTAAAATAATAATAATAAATAATATAATATATAATAATAATAATAATAATATAATTAATATAATAATAATATAATTATAATATAATATAATATATAATATATAATATAATTATATATTATATATATTCTATATCTATAATATATATTCTATATCTATAATATAAATATATAATATATAATATTTAGAATATAAATATAATTATATAATTATAATAATATAATAATAATACAAATATAAAAAAATAAAAATATAATTCTAATATTAAAAATAAAAATTTTTAAAAATATAAAAATATAATTTAAAAATATAAAAAAATATAAATATAAAATATAAATAATAAAAATATAATTTAAAAATATAAAAATATAAAAAATATAATTATAATATAAAATATAATATAATATAAAAAAATATAATTTAAAAATATAAAAAAATATAAATATAAAATATAAATAATAAAAATATATAATTATAATTTATATTTATATAGAAATAGAAAAATAGAATAGAATAATAATAATATAATATAATAGAATAATAATATATTTATATAGAAAATATATTTATATAGAATAATAATATAAAAATATAAAATTATAATTATAATTATATAGTATATAGAATAATAATATAAAAAATATAATTATAATAATAATATAATATAAAAAATATAATTATAAATAATTATAAAATAATTATAATTTATAATAATAATATAAAAAATAGAAAATATAATTAGAATATAAAAATATAAAATTAATATTAATATAAAAAAAATTATAAAAATTATAATTTATATAATAGAAAATATAATTAGAATATAAAAATATAAAATTAATATTAATATAAAAAAAATTATAAAAATTATAATTTATATAATTTATATTTATAATTTATAAAATTTTATAATTTAAGTTTAAGTATAATTTAAGAAATAAAGATAAAAATGATGAAGACAATAAAGCCATTGTTTTGTTACGTTTCCATATTAAAGTAAAGTATAGTACTTCATTTTTATTTATTTTAATGCCCATTGGTGTTCCAAAAGTACCTTTTCGGAGTCCTGGAGAGGAAGATGCTGTTTGGGTTGACGTATAGTGCGACTTGTTAGACATATTGGTCATATGGGATTTCCCCGTTATCTCCCCCGATCGAGTATTCTCTGTTTCGCCCAATCCAATAGATATATATTCAATTCAATATTGTATTGATTGAACCATCAAAAATTCGGAGCGTGAAGCACAATTAGATCAATTCCTATTGGGGATCAATATTATCAATTAGAATAATTAATGGTTTACTTGGACTTAAAAAAAAATAAAAAAAAAATAAATAAAGTATAAAGTATAAATAAAGTATCCAGGCTCCGTTCATAGAATACCAAATTGGGAATGGTAAATGGTAAGAGTAAAGTAATAGAATGGGAGTGTAAATGTAGTAATATTTAAATTAAATAATAATAATTAAAATAAAAAATATAATATAAATAAATATAAAATATATAAATTATAAATATTAAAATATTAATTATAAATTATAAATAATTATAATAATTATAATAATTATAAATATATAATAAATATATAATAAATATATATTAAATATAAAATATATAATATATAATTATATAATAATTATATATATTATATATATATATAATTATATATAATATATAATTTATAATTATAATAAAATTAAAATAAATAATAAAAATAATAAAATATTTTAAAATAGAATTCTAAATACTTCTAAATACTAAATATTAATAAATTTAATAAATTTTAAATATTAATATTATAAATATTATAATATAATTTTATAATTTATATTTTATATATTTATATTTTATATAATAATTTATATATAATTATAATTATATATAATTATAATAATTTATATATAATTATATAATAATAATTTATAATATAATAATATATTTATTATACTATAAGATACGATTACACGATACGATGGCTATTCTTAGACTTACTATGGAGATAATCTCAAAAGGTATAATCTCAAACTGCCTACCAAGTAGTATAGATGAATACATCGAATAGTTTGGGGAAAGGCATGAAATGAATTGAAAAAAAGAAGTGGTACTGAAATCATTTGCCCTATATGCGCAAATGGAATTCGGGCAAATTTTCCCCCGGAGTAGAACAAGAACCTAAAATAATTGAAAGGACCCATTCAGGAACAAGAAAATTACATCGTGATTTGAATTTCGATGAAACAATACATCAATGAGAAGTTAGTTCAATAAGTTCATAAAATTCTTTTTTTCTATTTCTACATTATAGAATACAGGGAACGATAAGGAGGCCAAAACTCATGTTAAAAAAAGAAAAAATTAAAGAAAAGCAAAAAGAAAAACAGTTATAAAAAAACAGTAAAAAAAAAAAAAATAAAGAAATAGGACTGGAATCGACACATTGATTTTTTCACAATTCTTTTGAACCGTATGCATCCAAAGGTGCACGTACGGTTCCCCAGGGATACAATTTTGCCCTAATCAACCGACTTCATCGAGAAAGATTACTTTTTCTAGGCCAAGAGGTTGATAGCGAGATCTCGAATCAACTTGTTGGTCTCATGGTATATCTCAGCATAGAAGATGATACTAGGGATCTTTATTTGTTTATAAACTCTCCAGGCGGATGGGTAATACCAGGAATAGCCATTTATGACACTATGCAATTTGTGTCACCCGATGTACATACAATATGCATGGGATTAGCCGCTTCAATGGGATCTTTCATTTTGGTCGGAGGAGAAATTACCAAACGTCTAGCATTCCCTCACGCTTGGCGCCAATGAGTTTTTTTTATAAGACTATGCCTTCGCTCTATCGAATATGAATCAAAGAAAAGAAAATAAAAAATATAAATAAATATAAAATTAAAATATAATAAAATAATATATATAATTAATAAAATAATATAAAATAAAATAATAAAATAATATAATTATAATAATATAATAATTAATATAATATTAATATATAATTAAATATAATTAATATTATAATTATTATAATTAATATTATAAATATTAAATATAAATATTAAATATTTAAATAATAAATATTTAAATAATAATAATAAATATAAATAATATAATATAAATAATATAATATTAATATAAAAAATATATAAAAAATAAAATTAAAATACAAACAAAAAAAAAAAAAAAAAAGAATAAGTAATAATAGCATGGCACTTCGAGTTCGATATGAGCAAACCATTATTGTTTTTTTCTAACATGAGATTTTGTATCGAAATAGTAGTATGAAAGAAGGGTTATTACCAATTTGATCTTATGTGTCAAGAGTTAATTTTAGCGTCACAAACCATTTTTCTTCCACACCAGAAGTCTCTTTCTTAATGTTATCAGAGAATAGAGTAAAAAAATGGATAAAATGATTTTATCCTTCTTGGATCGTATCAAAAAGAAACTTTGGGATTGCTAAACCACAGACAAGATAAATAGATAAATTATATTTATATATATATATAAAGCAACAGAACCATCATAGTATTTTTCTTTACTACTACGAAAGTACGAAAGGAAGGGTGGTAAATGGATCATCTAAACATTTGGATCGGATGAGTTCTATTTCTTCTTTTCGATAGACGAAATTCTATCGAAAAAGGCAGAAAAAAGAAATTCCATTGCAGAGCCGTATGCAATGTACAAAAGATGCCCGTACGGTTGTTTAATTCTCTTTTTTTCTTCTTGTTATTTGGATTCCCTTTTACTTTAATCAAATCGTGCGAGATATACATAGAAGAACCGTTCATGATGTTATATCAATATCATCAGGGTTATGATTCACCAACCTGCTAGTTCTTTTTATGAGGCACAAGCAGGGGAATTTATCCTGGAAGCAGAAGAACTGTTGAAGCTTCGCGAAACCCTCACAAAAGTTTATGTACAAAGAACGGGCAACCCTTTATGGGTTATATCCGAAGACATGGAAAGGGATGTTTTTATGTCAGCAACAGAAGCCCAAGCTCACGGCATCGTTGATCTTGTAGCGGTCGAAAATGAGAATACTGGGGATTTTATATAAATTTTATATTTATATAATTCTAATTTAGAATTTATTTTATAATTCCATATTTCTATATTCCATTTCTAAATTAGAATTTTCCGTGATTTGATATTGAATAGAAATCATTCATAATCATCAACCATCAGGTTAAGATCGATCTAAGCCAACCCACTCTATTCTATCTAGAATGAGATTCTATAGACACGACATGCCAACCATTAAACAACTTATTAGAAACGCAAGACAGCCAATAAGAAATGTCACGAAATCCCCCGCTCTTCGAGGATGTCCTCAGCGTCGAGGAACATGTACTAGGGTGTATGTGCGACTCGTTCAGTTCAGATCATGAGTTTGAAGAAATGCAAAATTTTTTTCCAGTATCAATGACCACTACCAATGAATAGGATAGATAGAGTGAAAGACCACCATTTAATTTACTATCTAAATGACTATCTAAAAATGAGGATCTATCATCTACCTATACCTATTATGTTTATGTTATGGAATGGAATTTATGGTTTCTATTGGTGCAAATCCAATCACTCCGTTTTAGACGTTTTAGATGAGAAGCAATTCTCCATTGGTAGCAAATAGTTATCCATTAAGCGGAGGAAATAATCTTATAAGAAGCAAAAAGGTTATGCTCCTATTCTTGATTCTTGAAAAAACGGACTAACAGGGTCAGCTACCTAGCCAACTTTCAGAATTAAATGCCGTCACTGTATGGATAGCCTTTTTGTGAAAAGTACTATTACTTTCTAATTATAATTAGAATTAAAAAAAAATTTCTAATTGAAAAAGGATGGGTAGAGCCAAAGAGTGTGAACTATACAAGTTCACAATAAAATTCGATGAAATGAAAGAAGAGGCTCCGGTGTATAGAGAGGACCTCACCGTTTCAAAAGTTGCCATAGAAACGAGGAAACCCACTATTTAGTAGTTAGTAGCAGTCGAATTTCTTATTTTCAGGCGAGATACCTGGAAGGAAAAAATCGTGGTCGGGAAGGTCATAGTAGCAAAAGCCATTGGAATTTTTATTTTATATATCGGAAGAATCCGTTTTGTTATTAATCGACCGGAGGAAAAGGATGACTGAAAGAAGAGAAATCCATTAGTTATTCAAGAAAGTTTCATTTGATTCAATGACCAGAGTTAAACGGGGATATACAGCTCGAAGACGTCGAAAAGGAATTCGTTTATTTGCATCAACCTTTATAGGGGCCCATTCAAGACTTACTCGAACGAGTACTCAACAAAGAATGAGAGCTTTGGTTTCCTCTCATCGAGATAGGAACAGGAAAAAGAGAGATTTTCGTCGTTTGTGGATCACTCGGATAAATGCAGTAACTCGTGAGGATAGGGTATCCTATAGTTATAGTCGATTCATACACAATCTGTACAAGAAACAATTGCTTCTGAATCGTAAAATACTTGCGCAAATAGCCCTATCAAATAAGATTTGTTTTGATATGATTTCCAATAAAATCATCAATCAATCAAATAATCAAATAAAGGAATAAAAGAATCTTAATATTAAATTTTAATATAATAATTTAAATTTAATATTATAATTTATAATATTAATATATTAATAGAATATATAGAATATAGAATATATAGAATATCTTAAATATCTTAATAGAATATACTATACAGGAAACATATACAGGAAACAAGAATGATTGAAACATAATTTCCCGGAGAATGGACTCCGGGAAGATAGAAGAAAAATAAATTAAGATTTGAGTAGTAGGAATAAACGAGCATCTTTCAAGAAAAAACAGATTTATTCCCCATTTTTCCTTTTTTATAACACAAGAATCAACTCTGGATTCTAGGTTTTTCGAGCAAAACATTAATCTGAGCGATTGGAGTTTTGAGGAGTATGTCTATTTATTTTTGGTTCTAGGACCAGTAGTTCCAGGGATCGACTCCGCTCTCTCCAATTGTTTCTCATTATTACGAAAAGGTAACGAAGATAAAATACGAGCTTGTTTTATAGCAATAGTAATTAATCGTTGTTGTTTCAAGGTCAACCTATTCACCCGTCTAGATAAGATTTTTCCTTGTTCACTAATAAATCGACTAATTAAACTCATGTTTCTATAATCGATTCGATCCCCCGATCCAATTGGGGGTAAACGCCTACGAAAAGATCGCTTGTATTTACGAAAAGGTTGTTTGGATTTATCCATGGTTTGCTTATTCCTTGTTTGTTTATTCCTTATCCTTACATATAAATTATAAATAAAATAAATAATCTATAAAATATAAAATAAAATTCTTTTCATTTAAGATCCGACCAAAATAGGATTTGGTTTGTATTATCTATGTGAAGGTGTAAAGTTCTTACTCTTCCCGCTCCTTGGAAAAATTACACATGCATTCTGTTCCATCTATTTTTTTATTTCCCCATGAATCGTATATTTTTTACAATAGCGACAAAATTTTCTCAATTCTAATCGATTGGGTGTATTGTGTCGATTCTTTTGAGAAATATATCTAGAAATGCCCGGCGATTCTTTATTGACACCCTTTCGAACACAACTGGTACATTCAAAAATCACTATAATTCTGATATCTTTACCCTTTGCCATGAACCTCCTTTTCATTTTTGATCGACTTCACTTTTGAACTCTCCTCATTTTCTTTTTTATCCGAACAAAAAAAAGAAAATAAGAAAGAAGAAGAAAATAAAAAATCTATATCTATATTTACTAACTAGAGATGGAATTTATAAAAATTTTTTATTTTCTTATTATTAAAATTCGAATGACTTCGAAGTACTATAATCTAATTACTATGAATTACTATAACAATAAAGAAAGAGAGTCATATTCATTAATAGAAGAATATTAAGAATATAGTAATAATTAAGTAATACAATTTTTTCTAACTAGGAATTATTTCTATCCTAATTCCTAATCTCAATATTTCATTTAAGTATCTTCTTCTATGTTATATGTTAGAATTTCACCACCCCTAGACTGGATTCAAATTTCCATTTCTTTTATCCCAAATTATATCGTGGATTCACTGTATTTTGACTGAGGTTCGATACACTTTTTATTTCCTATCCTAAAGAAAAGGGGAGCGAAATTGAAGCCATGTTACGTAGAATGGTATCTAAAATCTTCTTCATTTCTTCACAACAAGAATTAAGAATTCAATCATAATTAAAAAAAAGGGAATGACAAGGCATCTGGAAATAAACGATTAATTTCTATCAATAGACCCGCTAAAGACCCAAACCATAGAGTGGTTAGCACAGGTGCCGTGGAGAGATATGTTTTTATATCTCGCATTTTAAATCCTCCTTCTTCTTTTATTATTATTATTTTTATTTATTTTTATTAATATTTTAATTTTATATTAAAAATTTATAATTATTTATAATTATAAATATAATTTATAATTAATAATTATAAAATTATTTTAATTTTTTATTTTCTAATTTCTAATCTTATTTCTAATCTTATATAATTTTATATTTTATATTATAATTATATTAATTTTATATTTTTTATATTATATTTTATATTAATATTATTATATATTATAATTTATAATTATATTTTTAATTATATTTTTATATTTATTTTTATATTTATATTATATTAATTATATTAATATTATTATATATTATAATTATATTTTTATTTTATTTTATATTTAGAATATATTTTATATATATTTTATATTTATATATATTTATATATATTTTATATTTATATATTATATTATTTATATATTATTATATATTATAATATATAATATATTAATATATTATAATTTATTATAATTTATAATTTATATTATAATTTATATTATAATTTATATATTTTATATATTAATTATATAATTATATATTAATATTAATTTTAATTATTATATTAATATTATATATTATATTTTATAATATTATAATTTATTATAATTTATAATTTATATTATAATTTATATTATAATTTATATATTTTATATATTAATTATATATTAATATTAATTTTAATTATTATATTAATATTATATTTTATATTTTATATTTATTATTATATTTATTTATTTATTTATAAATTTATTTATAATTTATTTATATTTTTATATTTTATATTTATTATAATATTTATTATATTATATATTTATTATTTATATTATTATTATTATATTATTATTATATTATATTATAATTATATTATTATTTTATTATTTCTAATTTATATTATATTTAATATTAATATTATTAATATATTAATTATTAATTATTATATTAATTATTAATTTATATTAATTATTAATATTAATATAATATTAATATATTTATTATAATTTATTATATTTATTATATTTTATTATATATATATATATATAATATATATTTATATATATTAATATTATATATTTAATATATTTAATTATATATTTAATTATATATTTATATATTTATATTTTATATTTATTATATTATAATATAATTATTATAATTATATTTTTAATTATAAATTATATTTTATATATATATATATATTAATATTATAAATTATAATTATATTATTATAATTATATTTATTATAATTATATTAAATATATTAAATTAAATATATTAAATTATATTAATATTATATATTTTATATATATTAATATTATATTATAATTATAATTATATAATTATATTTTTAATATTTTTATTTTATTATTTTATTTTTTTATTTATTATATTTATATTTTTATTCTATTTTATATATTTTATATATAAAGATATAAAGTATAAAAATATATATAAAGTATAAAGAAAGATTTATAAAGAAAGATTCAAAGATTAAGATAAGAAAATAGAATAAAAATAGTAAATATTTTAATATTCTAATATACTGATACTGAGAAAATAAAAAAAAATAAGACGAAAAATACTATTACTATACCTAATACTATAAAGTATAAAATACTATTACTATAAAATAAAAATATATAAAATAAAATTTTTTATTATAAAATAGAAAATTAATTAGAATTTTTTTTTTTCAAGCCCGCGTCGGAACAAAATACGTGTCAATGCTGGAATTTTAATGATTCTGATGCTATCTTTATCTTGACTGCGTCTCATTACTTTTTTGTCCAAATAGTGTTGGACAAATGGTCCATTCATATCCAATAATGAATATGTAGCGGGTATAGTTTAGTGGTAAAAGTGTGATTCGTTCTATTAACAACTTCAATAGTTAAGGGGTCTTTCCATTTTTTATTTTTCATATTCAGATCAAAAACTTTATTTCTTAAAAAGATTTAATCCTTTACCCCTCAATAGGATATTTGAGGAAATAATATACATTCTCACGATTTCTATCCAATTTCTATCCAAAAGTCAATAAGTCAATCATAATTTGAATAAAAAAATGGGATTTGGATTATGGAGTCGAGAAGCATAATTTTTTTGATTGGATCAATTCTTCCAATTGAATGAGTATGAATAAAGGATCTATGGATGATAGTATAAAACTTTCAATCGTAACTAAATCTTCAATTTTTGTGCTGAACTGGAAAAGGAAAATTGAAGCCAAATAGCTAGAAAACGATGGTTTTGGTTTACTAGAACCCTCGGCTTATTGTTTCAGC